TGAAAAAAGCCAAAGCCCCTATCGGATTTGAACCGACGACTTACGCCTTACCATGGCCTTACTCTACCACTGCCTTAAAGGGGCCCTTTGATTTCATTCATGAATGGTATACTATAAGTATGCGGTTAAAATCTTATATCTAAAGAAATAGATATTATATATCTAAGTAGATATAGATAAGTACATACAGTAAACTCATAGCGGCTAGCGGCTTATTCTTAACTAGCAAGTCTAAGGTAAAAGGCAAGGAATTTTGTTTCAAAACCAACTTTCTTTAATTGCTTTTCTTTTATTGAATCCCATCAGAACGAAATTAACTTGATTGCTACATGTCCACCTACTAATTAATTCCACACAGATTCAAGATATTTTATTGACTCATATGATCAATAGATTCTACTTGTCCCCGAACTAAATGCTTCGATAAAAAGGAATTTTCAATAACTTCTTGATCCCCCATTCCCAGATTTCTTATTTGTTCATTTCCTAACTTAAAGTGAAATAGCGATAGGGATCTCTCATCTTACCAATGAGAGCGTAAGAAATCGAATTTCACCCCCCCCTCTTTTTCTTTTCTGACGGACCCATCACTCCCTCAAAGAATCCTATCTTTCTTTCGTATTATTACAATTTTTGTCTTTATTTTATTATCAAATTAATATATATCTATTCTAAATCGAATTAATAGAATATAGATTTCTATAGACAAATAAGATGGAGAATCTAAGGAATGATTCATGAATATGAATGACGAATCCAAATTTTATTTGAAATTATAAAAAACTGAATGATACTTCGGATCTAGTTTACGTTTTCACATCAAAGTACATATAGTATATTTAGTTATTATATTTAGTTATTTTTTCTTTTATCTTTTATGCCTGTTGGTGTTCCCAAAGTACCTTATAAAATGCCTGAATACAAACCCAAAGACAAAGACGCCTCGAAAGACGCCTTCAAAGACGCCTCCAAAGACGCCTACAAAGACGAAGACCCGTCCAAAGACGCCTACAAAGACGAAGACCCATCCAAAGACGACTACAAAGACAAAGACGAAGACCCGTCCAAAGACGCCTACAAAGACGAAGACCCATCTAAAGACGAATACAAAGAGGCCTACAAATACCTAGACGAAGACCCATCCAAAGACGACTACAAAGACAAAGACGAAGACGAAGACCAATCCGACCACAAATCTCTATACGACTACAAAGACGACTACAAAGACGACTACAAAGACAAAGACGAAGACGACTACAACTACGACTACAAACACAAAAAAGGAGCCGAAGCCGAAGCCGAAGCTGAAGTCGAGGTCGAAGACAAAGACAAAGCCAAAGACAAGGGTATATCTTGGATTGACTTACACGAGCGACTTTATCGCCAACGAGCACTTTTTTTATTTGAAAACTTTACTCTCGAGACGACGAATTACGTTGTTGGTCTTATGGTCTTTCTCAATATGGACGATAATAAGAAGGAGCAATTTATGTTTATAAACTCTCCTGGTGGAGGAGTAACGTATGGATTGTCTATTCATAATGCTATAAGCGCAGTGCTACCAGATGTACATACAATATGCATGGGAATAGCCGCTTCGATGGCAGCTTTTGTACTGGCCTCAGGATCACTGCTTAAACGTCTAGCATTACCTAACTGTAGGATAATGCTCCATCAACCTGCTAGTGCTTATACTGGTGAAGAGTGCCCGGACGAAACCTTCATGGACGGATCAGAAGTGCTGGAAATACGTCACGAGATAACAGAGTTTTTAGTAAAAAGATCGAACCAACCTTACTGGGTGGTATACGAAGACTTGGAAAGAGATGTTTTTATGACACCAGACGAGGCCCAAAATTATGGAGTTGTTGATTTTGTAGGCTTGGACCCGGCTTTCGCGTAAATCCCGGATTTGAGATTACCCCTACCGACCGAGTTTATCCGGTTAGGGTCGATCTAAACTATCTTATTATCTATATGATTCAACATGCCAACTATTAAACAACTTATTAGAAATACAAGACAGCCAATCAGAAGTGTCACAAAATCACCCGCTCTTAAAAGATGCCCTCAGCGTCGAGGAACGTGTACTAGGGTGTATGTGCGACTCGTTTAGATCATGAGCTAGAACAAAGGAAAGAGAACAATTTTCTAGTATCAAAGATCAGTACCGGTGAATAGGATAGAATGGAAAAATGAACTCCATTTACGATCTAAAAATAAGAAAATTGATCATATGCCTTTCATTGTGTATGAAATTTATGGTTTCCATTGGTGTAAATCCAATGACCTCAATTTAAGAATTCTCCATTGGTAGCAAACGCTTATCCATTAAGCGGAGGAAATCTTGGTTAAAATAAAAAAAAACAGAAAGATTAGGGTGCCCTCGTGCAAGAACGGACTAACAGGGTCAGCTGCCCAGCCAACCCTCATAATTAAATACCGTTACTGTATAGGTGGATCTCGTTGTGAAAGACCTACTTACTGGATAATTCATGGGTAGAGCCAAAGAATGTGAACTATACAAGTTACCAATAGCATTGATTAATTGAAGTTAAAGGCTCCGGTGTATAGAGAAGACCTCACCGTTTAAGAAGTAACCATAGAAACGATGGAATCCACTATTTCTTTATAGTTTCTATTTCTTATTATCTTTTTAATACCTAGTAGAATACCATTTCCAATTTCGAGGTGAACTGCCTAAAAAAAAGAAAAAATCGTGGTCAGGAAGGTTATAGTAGCCAAAGCCGTTGGAATTTTGAGTTTATACGTTGGAAAAAGGAATTTTCCTATTAATAGACTAGGAAGGAGGAAAAAGAATAACTGAAAGAACGGAAATCAATTAGTTATTCGGCAAAGTTTTAATTATGCATCTTCAATGATCAGAACTGGGCGGGGATATATAGCTCGAAGACGTAGAATAAAAATGCGTTTCTCGGTATCAAGCTTTCAGGGAGGTCTTTTAAAGCCTCAACAAGAAATAAGAGCTTTGGCTTCGTCTCATCGGGATAGGGATGGGCAAAAAAGAAATTTTCGTCGTTTGTGGATCACTCGACTAAATTCAGTAATTCGTGAGGGCTGGGTATCCTATAGTTATAGTAGATTAATCCGCGATCTATACAAGAGACAGTTGTTTCTTAATCGGAAAATACTTGCACAAATAGCTATAGCAAATAAAAATTTTCTTTATCTAATTTCCAATGAGATCATAAAAGACGTAAATTGGAAGGAATTTGCCGGAGTAATTTAAATGGAGTTCCCCGGAGAATAAACTCCGGGAAAGTAGAGTAAAAATGAATAAAATATGATAAAATAAAGTAGTCAAAAGAAATAGGACTGAAGACATTCAATAAAAATTTTTGAGTTTGACTTCTTAATCCGATTTTTTTTTGTTTTTGTCTTACGACACGAGAAGCAAATCCGGATTGTCGAATTTGTCGAACAAAGCAGCAATCTGCGTTTGAGTTCGGGTGTGAATTTTCATTCAAGTGAAGAAAGAGTAAGCCTATTTTTTTTGTCTCTTACGGACGCCTTCTACTTTTTTTTTTTCGTCTCTCACAGTCGCCTTATATTTCTTTCTGGCTCTTGCGGTCGACTTCTTTCTTTCAAATTGGTTCTCATTATTAATAAAAGGTAACGAAGATAAAATACGAGCTTGTTTTATAGCACTAGTAAGTAATCGTTGTTGTTTCAAGGTCAATTTATTTACTCGTCTAGATAATATTTTTCCTTGTTCACTAATAAATCGACCAATTAAACTCATGTTTCTATAATCAATTCGATCCCCCGGTTGGATTGGGGGCAAACGCCTACGAAAAGATCGCTTGGATTTAAGAAAAGGTTGCTTCGATTTAAGAAAAGGTCGCTTCGATTTATCCATGGTTTGTTTAGTTTAGTCCTTTCAACCGAAAATCCTATTTCGGCTGAATCTCGAAAATGAATTAGAATACATAAAAAGAAATAGGATTTGCTTTCTTTCTATTGAAATTATCTTATATATAATTAGATAATTTATATAATTAGATAATTAGAATGTCATTTTTCCCCCTCCTCGGGAGGGTGCAAGTGCTCGGTTCGAGCTATTTCGTTATCTCCCCGTGAATCGTATGTTTGTAACAATATGGACAGAATTTTCGCAATTCCAATCGATTAGGCGTATTGTGCCGGTTCTTTTGAGTAATATATCTGGAAATGCCCGTTGATGTCTTATTAACACCCTTTCGAACACAAGTAGTACATTCCAAAATAACCGTTATTCGGATATCCTTACCCTTGGCCATGAACCTCCTTTGGATTTTTAATTTACTCAACTCTTTTCCTTTCAATCTGAAAGGAAGAAGAAAGGAAAAAGTAGAAGTTACTAACTTGAAATCTAATTATGAAAAATTTTGTTGCAAGCAATATATTAAAATAAGATACAAAGATTTCTAAACGATATTTCAAAGCACAGTACAGGATTTCCTTTCAATATCTTGTATAATACTCTTTCCTAGACCCCACATTTTCTCTTCTACTTCCATTCCTCTATTATTGGATTCTTATAGACTTCTAATTTGAATCCGAGTCCCACAGCCATTAAATCCACTTTTTTTCTTTCTCTTTCCTCCCTTATTCTAAAAATTAGAAAAAAAAACAGAGAAAAGAGAAATAGAGAGGGAGACGTATTAGTGACAGATATTTAATTGTATCTCTAATCTTCTTTATTCCTTCCCACGTCAATAACTAAAATGAACAATAACTAGAATGAAAAAAAGGGGAATGTCAACGCATCCGGGAAAAAACGATTAATCTCTATCAATAGACCTGCTAAAGACCCGAACCATAGAGCACTTAGTACCGGCGCCACGGAAAGATATGTTTTTAGATCTCGCATTGCAAAACCCCCTTCATTTTATTGTAATACATAATGATAATACATATATGATCAGACGCATATGTAGTTAAGGACCATTTATAATTGTACTAGAATTGTACACGGAATCCCTAATTAAAATTGAAATGTACACTGATCCAGTAAATCTTTTTCTTAAAATAACATAAAAACGTCCTTTTCGTCTCGAGCATTCCCTCACCCATTGAATTTTCCGACGGATTCCGTTCCTTCTTTCATATGGATCAAAGTCTTTTATTAATACTATATGTTAAATGAGACCAAAACGACAAAATGGACAGATAAATTGTATATATAGAATAGATAGAAGAAAAAACGATGTGGAAAACACGACAGGAATTCTCTACAATGACACTGTAGACTAATTGGAGGGATGTAGCGCAGCTTGGTAGCGCGTTTGTTTTGGGTACAAAATGTCACGGGTTCAAATCCTGTCATCCCTACCTATTACTGCTCCCTCGAGCAGTAACGGGGGATTCGGTGAAATCGAGTCAAATTGGACATATATAATCTGGCATTCTTATGAGACTATAATAGTATATGTGAGACTTTAATAGTATATGCATACAAGATGCATTGAGCTTACAAAAAGAATCCAATCCTTTTCTTTCCAATCTTATCTTTTTTGATAAGAAAGCGCTCTTAGTTCAGGATCGGTAGAACGTGGGTCTCCAAAACCCGATGTCGTAGGTTCAAATCCTACAGAGCGCGATTCCGTTCTTCTTAGATTGAAATAGCTTCGCTAACTTGACTGAATTTGACCTCCCGGATATTGATATTAAAGAAAGGAGGAGGTCAATCAAAAAACGCGATGGTTATTAATCAAAGGTCCAATTGATCGCCGCGCCTGTATTGTAAATATGCAGTTACAAATAATCCAGCCAAAGTAATAGGAATTAGGCCTAAGACGATTCCAAATAGAAAAACTTCAATCATTTCAATTTGTTTGAAAGGAGAAAAAAAAGAGGTAATATCTATACCTAAATATTAATCCGAATTACCATCAATCTCAATGACCAAGAATTGGCAATTGACACGGTAAGTAATTATAGAGGACACAAAATTTCGCAGAAAGATTTCTTTTTCTGAGTTTTGCGCCGTTCAAATATGAATTTCAAATAAGTCGTATTTTGCTCAGCCCGATATATAAAGCGGAGGCTATAGTTAAAGCCGCTAGTAGAAAACCAAAATAACTAGTTAGAGTAGGCATGAGGGAGCTCAATGAAATATGGTCGTTTTATACATAAGTTGATAAAAAAGCACTTCCCTAAGTTTCAATTTTTACAAAATAAAAAGAGGAGATAAACAAAAATACCAATTGAAAGTTTTTGATTCATCTAGTATTATAGACAATACTAAAAAAGAGAAAGTGACAAGCATATATAAAGAAATTGCTTCCTCATCTACGACATCTATCCATCCTGTACTTGCAATCAAGGGATTGATTGAACAACTCTTGAGGAAATTATCAACTCAACTTAGAAAGGAAGAATAAGAACTGGTCTAACTTCATTAAAAAAGGAAACTTTTTTTGACTTATTAAGGAATAAAGTTAGAAAAGTATTTCTATTTTGATCATTTCTTTTGTTTTTTAATTGTATCGAAGCTATTTTCTATTTTAGAACAAAGAGTAATCTTATCAAACGTTTACTTTCATTTTAACTCATTATATATTAGATTCCGTAACGAAATCGGTTCGTTCACATAATATTTAGAATGAATGAGAAGAAAAAAGTTATCACACGATCACTCGAAAAATAAAATCGTTATTTTGGTTCAACTAGATTCTAAGACTAGTAATTTTTATTATCTTTTGCTTTCTAGGTTCTATCTTTTATCTGTCCTATAGGATAAAGCCTCATCTTTCTAGTTAGGTCAAGAAAGAACCGGGGTATTTCGATCTAATACAACAATGCGTGCATCACCATTAGTGATTACAATTATTTAATTCTTTGTTTTCTTTCTTTTATCGAATACAATTAAAGACTCTTACTTCTTACTGGTTACTGGACGACGAACTAATTCCTTCAAATGAAAAAAGGATTCCAACAAAATCCAACAAAAACCGCTTTTACAACTAGGAAAAAGAAGATTTATAGATCTCGCATCTACTTAAAATTGTGGGAAGATGATAATCTCTTTCATGAATTATTAGAAAGCAACTTATCAGATTCACATTTTACCAGCTCTTTGGTTTATAGCCCCAAACCCATAATGGAGAGAAATAGACTATTTTGAGGAATTTTCTATTGAATGGGGTATTCGACAAACAAAAAGGAAAAGAAGAAAGACATTATTTAGCAATTCCTTCCAATACGAATTCAAAATGCGTTGCTGTGTCAGAAGAAGGATAGCTATACTGATTTGGTATACTCTAAAGACGCCTTCGGTACAATATTGACGATCTCACAAAGATTTTCTTTCGGTAAATTTCCATTTACTGATCTGATCTTTTACGGAATCAATACCTTTTGACTGTACAAGAATATGTGGAGTTCGGCATGTCTGGAAGCACAGGAGAACGTTCTTTTGCTGATATTATTACCAGTATTCGCTACTGGGTCATTCATAGCATTACTATACCTTCCCTATTCATTGCGGGTTGGTTA